GGCTGACTGATCCATCTAATCCAGTCCATCTAATGTCCTTTTCGGGAGCTCGAGGAAACGCATCTCAGGTACATCAATTAGTAGGTATGAGAGGATTAATGTCGGATCCCCAAGGACAAATGATTGATTTACCCATTCAAAGCAATTTACGTGAAGGACTTTCTTTGACAGAATATATAATTTCCTGCTACGGAGCTCGAAAAGGAGTCGTGGATACTGCTGTACGAACATCAGATGCTGGATACCTCACGCGTAGACTTGTTGAAGTAGTTCAACACATTATTGTACGTAGAACAGATTGTGGTACTATCCGAGGTATTTCCGTGAGTCCTCGAAACGGGGTGACAGAAAAAATTTTTGTCCAAACCCTAATTGGTCGTGTATTGGCAGACGATATATATATGGGGATACGCTGCATTGCCACTCGAAATCAAGATATTGGGATTGGACTTGCCAATCGATTCATAACTTTTCGAGCACAACCAATATATATTCGAACCCCCTTTACTTGCAGGAATACATCTTGGATCTGTCAATTATGTTATGGTAGAAGCCCCACTCACGGTGATCTCGTCGAATTGGGGGAAGCTGTAGGTATTATTGCGGGGCAATCAATTGGGGAACCGGGGACTCAACTAACATTAAGGACTTTTCATACGGGTGGAGTATTCACGGGCGGTACTGCCGAACATGTACGAGCTCCTTCTAACGGAAAAATAAAGTTCAACGAGTATTTGGTTCATCCCACACGTACCCGTCACGGACATCCTGCTTTTCTATGTTCTATAGACTTGTATGTAACTATTGAGAGTCGGGATATTCTACATAGTGTGAATATTCCTCCCAAAAGTTTGATTTTAGTTCAAAATAATCAATATGTAGAATCTGAACAAGTTATTGCTGAGATTCGTACTGGAACGTCCACTTTTCATTTTAAAGAGAAGGTCCGAAAACATATTTATTCTGAATCAGAGGGAGAAATGCACTGGAGTACCAATGTTTACCATGCACCCGAATATACATATAGTAATGTTCATCTATTACCAAAAACAAGTCATTTATGGCTATTAGCAGTAGGTCCGTGCGGATCCAGTATAGTGTCTTTTTCACTCCACAAAGATCAAGATCAAATAAATGTGCATTCTGTTTCTGTCGACGAAAGATATGTCTCTGACTTCTCAATTACGAATGATCAAGTAAGGCATAAATTGTTGGATCCTTCTATTAAAAATAAAAAAGATAGAGACATTTTTGACTATTCAAGACTTGATCAAATCATCTCCAATAGGCATTTGGATTTCATATATCCTTCGATTCTCCAAGAGAATTTTGATTTATTGGCGAAAAGGCGAAGAAATAGATTTATCATTTCATTACAATATGATCCAGAAAGAGAGAAAGAACTAATACCCTCTTTTGGTATTTCGATTGAAATACCCACAAATGGTATTTTACATAGAAATAGTATTCTTGCTTATTTTGACGATCCACAATATAGAAGAAAGAGTTCGGGAATTACTAAATATGGTGCCATAGAGGTGGATTCAATCGTAAAAAAAGAAGATTTGATTGAGTATCGAGGAACAAAAGAATTTAGTCCAAAATACAAAATGAAAGTGGATCGGTTTTTTTTTATTCCTGAAGAGGTGCATATATTACCCGGATCTTCGTACCTAATCGTCCGGAACAATAGTATCATTGAAGTAGATACACAACTCGCTTTAAATACAAATACAAGAAGCCGAGTAGGTGGATTAGTCCGAGTGGAGAGAAAAAAAAAAAGTATTGAACTGAAAATTTTTTCTGGAGATATTCATTTTCCCGGAGAGACAGATAAGATATCTAGACACAGCGGCATTTTAATACCACTGGGAATTAAAAAAAAAAATTCTAAGGAATCAAAAATTTTGAAAAATTGGATTTATGTCCAACGAATCACACCCATTAAAAAAAAGTATTTTGTTTTGGTTCGGCCCGTAATCACATATGAAATAACTGATGGGATAAATTTAGCAAAACTTTTCACTCAAGATCTCTTGCAGGAAAAAGATAATGTGCAACTTAGAATTGTCAATTATATCCTTTATGGAAACGGAAAGTCAATTCGCGGAATTTTTCACACAAGTATTCAATTAGTTCGGACTTGCTTAGTATTGAATTGGGACCAAGAAAAAAATGGTTCTATAGAAGAAGTTCATGCTTCTCTTGTTGAGGTAAGGGTAAATGATCTGATTCAAAATTTCATAATAATTGAGTTAGTAAAGTCTAGTATTTCATATGTCGGAAAAAGGTATGATACGCCGGATTCAGGGTTGATTCCCGATAATGGATTAGATTGCACCAATATCAACCCTTTTTTTTCTATTTCTAAAGTGAAGATTTCAGTAGTTACTCAGCATCAAGCAACTATTGGTACATTGTTGAATCAAAATAAGGCTTTGAGAATTTTGTCATCATTCAATTGTTCTCGAGTTGGTCCATGTCCAGTCAATGGTTCGAAATATAACATCACGGCAAAAGAATTGAATCCCATAATTCTAATTAGGGATTTGTTGGGTCCCCTAGGTACTATTGTATCTAAAATAGTGAACTTTTATTCAGCTTACTATTTAATAACTCATAATCAGATCTTGGTAAACAAATATAGGATACTTGATAATTTGAAAGCGGCTTTCCAAGTACTTGAAGTACTTAAATACTGTTTAATAGATGAAAATAGAAGGATTTATAATCCCAACCCATGCAATAACATCATTTTGAATCCATCCCATTTGAATTGGTGCTTTTTACATCACAATTATTGTGAAGAAACATCCACAATAATTAGCATTGGACAATTTATTTGTGAAAATCTATGTCTAGTTAAATATGGAACACACATAAAAAAATCCGGTCAAATTTTAATTGTTCATGTTGATTCCTTAGTTATAAGATCAGCTAAGCCCTATTTGGCTACTCCAGGAGCGACTGTTCACGGACATTACGGAGAAACCCTTTCTGAAGGAGATACGTTAGTTACATTTATATATGAAAAATCCCGATCTGGTGATATAACGCAAGGACTTCCAAAAGTGGAACAAATCTTAGAAGTGCGTTCGATTGGTTCAATATCGATGAACCTTGAAAGGAGAGTTGAAGGTTGGAACGAACGTATACCAAGAATTCTTGGAATTCCTTGGGGATTCTTAATTGGAGCTGAGCTAACTATAGCCCAAAGCCATATCTCTTTGGTTAATAAGATCCAAAAGGTTTATCGATCCCAAGGGGTGCAGATCCATAATAGGCATCTGGAGATTATTGTACGACAAGTAACATCAAAAGTGTTGGTTTCAGAAGACGGAATGTCTAATGTTTTTTCGCCTGGAGAATTAATCGGATTGCTGCGAGCGGAACGAGCAGGGCGTGCTTTAGATGAAGCGATCTGTTATCGGGCAATTTTATTAGGAATAACGAGGGCGTCTCTGAATACTCAAAGCTTCATATCTGAAGCAAGTTTTCAAGAAACTGCTAGAGTTTTAGCAAAAGCTGCTCTACGGGGGCGTATTGATTGGTTGAAGGGTCTGAAAGAAAATGTTGTTCTGGGGGGAATTATCCCTATCGGTACCGGATTTAAAAAATTAGTGCACCGTTCAAGGCAAGACAAAAATATTCATTTTGAAATAAAAAAGAAAAAAGTATTCGAGTTGGAAATGAGAGATATTTTGTTACACCATCGAGAATTTTTTTGTTCTTGTAGCCCAATTTTCATGACACAATGACACATTAGAAAATCGATTTTCGCGATTTCATAATTCCTAAACAAAGATTTTTTCTTTTTCCTTTCTAGTTTTGGTAAGGAAAAAAATTAAGTAAGTAATAAAATTAAAATTAATGGTTTGGACTATGTATCAATGGTCAACCTCGGTTGAAGGTTCCGTAGGAACAATTATTTATTTGTAAAAATAAAATATAGAGAAAGCACGGCAAAAATGACAAGAAGGTATTGGAACATCCATTTTGAAGAGATGATGGAGTTGGGAGTACATTTTGGTCATGGTACTAAAAAATGGAATCCTAGAATGGCTCCTTACATTTCTGCAAAGCGTAAAGGTATTCATATTACAAATCTTACTAGAACTGTTCGTTTTTTATCAGAAGCCTGTGATTTAGTTTTTGATGCAGCAAGTCGAGAAAAAACCTTTTTAATGGTTGGTACCAAAAATAAAGCAGCGGATTTAGTAGTCTCAGCTGCAATACGGGCTCGATGTCATTATGTTAATAAAAAATAGCTCGGTGGTATGTTAACGAATTGGTCCACTACGGAAACGATACTTCATAAGTTCAGAGACTTAAGAACAGAACAAAAGATGGGGAAACTCAACCGTCTCCCTAAAAAAGATGTAGCAATGTTGAAGAGAAAATTATCGACTTTGCAAACATATCTGGGTGGGATCAAATATATGACCGGGTTTCCCGATATTGTAATCATCATTGATCAGCAAAAAGAATATACGGCTCTTCGAGAATGTGTCATTTTGGGAATTCCAACAATTTGTTTAATCGATACAAATTGTAACCCAGATCTTGCAGATATTTCGATTCCAGCCAACGATGACGCTATAGCTTCAATCCGATTGATTCTTAACAAATTAGTATCCGCAATTTGTGAGGGTCGTTCTAGCTATATAAGAAGTCGTTGATTATGATTATGTTATGATTAAGAATAATAAGATTAGTTAATTATTTTGATTTCTTAGATTGGTTACTATTCTTGTCTTGAATTTTTTAAAAGAGATAAAATGTGGGATATTATGTTATGTGATTTCTCGGTATTTTAAATATATGATTAATGATGAAAGTAGATAAGTTGAAAAAGAGATGGTTGAATCAAAATAATTTTTTTAAGTTCGATTTCTGTCAGAGGGCAATATGAATGTTATACCATGTTCCATTAAAACACTCAAAGGATTATACGATATATCAGGTGTAGAAGTAGGCCAACATTTATATTGGCAAATAGGAGGTTTACAAATTCATGCTCAAGTACTTATCACTTCTTGGGTAGTAATTGCTATCTTATTAGGGTCAGTCATCATAACTGTTCGGAATCCACAAACCATTCCGACCGACGGGCAGAATTTCTTTGAATATGTCCTTGAATTTATTCGAGACTTGAGCAAAACTCAGATTGGAGAAGAATATGGGCCTTGGGTTCCCTTTATTGGAACCATGTTCTTATTTATTTTTGTTTCTAATTGGTCCGGAGCTCTTTTACCTTGGAAAATCATACAGTTACCTCATGGAGAGTTGGCTGCCCCCACGAATGATATAAATACTACTGTTGCTTTAGCTTTACCCACGTCCGTGGCATATTTTTATGCGGGTCTTACCAAAAAAGGATTGGCTTATTTTGGAAAATACATTCAACCAACCCCAATCCTTTTACCAATTAACATCCTAGAAGATTTCACAAAACCTTTATCTCTGAGTTTTCGACTTTTCGGGAATATATTGGCGGATGAATTAGTAGTTGTTGTTCTTGTTTCTTTAGTACCTTTAGTAGTTCCTATCCCTGTCATGTTTCTTGGATTATTTACAAGCGGTATTCAAGCTCTCATTTTTGCAACTTTAGCCGCAGCTTATATAGGGGAATCCATGGAGGGTCATCATTGATTAGTTTTAGCTATATGTAATGTCTATAAGTCCAGCCACAGTTCCTGTATATCTTTCGACGAATTATTCTAGAATCTGATTCAATAAAAAATGCGGGCGGTTTCCGTTATGAAAGAAACAAATGTATATGTGATAGTAGATATATATTAGTTATATAGGGTTTATCCCTATCTATATTATTTTTTTTTGAAGTTTTAGTTACTTTGATTTGATATTTTTTAGTGCTCAAATAAGTAATAATTCCTTGGTTGATTGTATCATTAACTACTTTTTTTTGGTGCGAGGAACCTATCATCATGAATCCACTAATTTCTGCCGCTTCCGTTATTGCTGCTGGATTGGCCGTAGGGCTTGCTTCTATTGGACCTGGAGTTGGGCAAGGTACTGCTGCAGGTCAAGCCGTAGAAGGTATTGCGAGACAACCAGAAGCAGAAGGAAAAATAAGAGGCACTTTATTGCTTAGTCTAGCTTTTATGGAAGCTTTAACCATTTATGGGCTCGTTGTGGCATTAGCACTTTTATTTGCAAATCCTTTTGTTTAATTTCATCCTAGAATGAAAATGTAAAAAAGTGCATTACACACTTTTTCTTATTTTATTAATTCGTTGCCGTTTGCTTCTGTGAATTATATCACTACTTTACTCCTACAATTATGTATTTGTTGGAACAATACCCCCGGAAGGACTGATTTTAGGATGACGAATTAGTGGATTTGCTCGCTTTCTTCCTTCCCGTCCTTCGGTTAGTACGATGGAATTTTTACTTTTCTTTTAGGAAGTGTTTGAACAAGGGAAATATTTTGCAATTTCTACGAGACCTAGGACCCAACTTAATAAGTATCTTATCGGAAACTAAAAACAAAGAAAAAAATGAAGAAAAAGAAATCGATCAAAAAAGGGCAAGTCAAGTAATACAAAAAGAACTCTGTTCTTTGTTAGTCCTATCTATAAGAGGAGAGCATATGCAAAATGTAACCGATTCTTTCGTTTCCTTGGGCCACTGGCCATCCGCCGGGAGTTTCGGGTTTAATACCGATATTTTAGCAACAAATCTAATAAATCTAAGTGTAGTGCTTGGTGTATTGATTTATTTTGGAAAGGGAGTGTGTGCGAGTTGTATATTTCAAGAATAGGTTGGACCCAACCGGCTGCACTTTATTTATTTATTATGTTATTTATATATATATATTATATATATATATAATATAATAATAATATTTTTATTATTTTTTTTTTAGAATAAGATAAATAGGAAAAAGTGTAAAATCTCGACGAATTCCTTCTGAATAAATTAAGAAATCATATGTAAGAACCATAGCATTTCGTTCTTTATTGGTAAGTAAACTTTGATTCTCTATCAACCAATAAAGTGAGACCATTAACATGGTTAAAGCTAAACTGTTTGAAGTCCGGGCACAACACGGTACTCTTTCTACCACTACGTTAGTACCGAAATGGTTTAAAAAAGAATAGTTGGTAATTTTTCTGATATATAACACTCATATCAATAAAATGATTTGGACCGTTTACTAGAATAAATAAAAGGGGCGCCCTGCGTTTTATTATTTTATTATCCAATATTCAATGCCGAATCGACGACCTATGTATAAAAAATAGGAATTTTTGGATTTAAATAAAAATTTCATTGAAATTTAAATAAAGAACAAATTAAAGAAACAACTTTGCTGATCTGATAATTAGAGATTTTTGTCTGGTCGGAAGAGTCCTTCTAATATTCTGGTCTTGTATCAGTTTTGATATGTTTGCATACAAACAGAACTAGAGAGGATAGGCTCATTACATTAAAAAAAAGATATGAAAGTGCCCATAAAATAAAAAATTGAGCGTG